TCATTGGAAAATGCATTAACATAAATACGGCAGTAAGAAGAGGTAATACAAAAGTGTGTAAACTATAAAAACGGGTCAAAGTAGATTGACCCACACTAGCACTTCCACGCAATAACTCTACTAAAGGTGATCCTATTACGGGAATAGCTTCAGGTACGCCTGTCACGATTTTTACTGCCCAATAACCGATTTGGTCCCGGGGTAAGGAATAACCAGTTACACCAAACGATGCAGTCAATACAGCCAGAACCACACCCGTAACCCAAGTCAATTCGCGAGGTTTTTTAAATCCGCCCGTGAGATACACACGAAATACGTGTAGGATCATCATTAGGACCATCATACTTGCTGACCATCGATGAACTGATCGGATTAACCAACCAAAGTTGGCTTCAGTCATTATGTATTGAACAGAGGCAAAAGCCTCCGTAACGGTCGGACGATAGTAAAAAGTCATAGCAAAACCCGTAGCTACTTGTACTAAAAAACAAGTAAGTGTGATCCCTCCTAGACAATAAAATATATTGACATGAGGAGGAACATATTTACTAGTTATATCATCTGCAATCGCCTGAATCTCGAGACGCTCCTCGAACCAATCATATACTTTATTGAGATAGGTAAACCAAGGGGACTCCCCCTCTGAGAACCGTATATGAGAATTTCATCTCGTACGGCTCAAGCAGAAACACCCAAATACTGATTACAATGGATATGTAATAGAAAATTTGAAATTTCTTATTTATCCACTTGATTCAATCGTCTCTGAAGATACGAAGGAACCAAAATCCGAACTCTCTTCTTTGTTGTGATGAGAATGCCAAAATATCAAGTTAGCTCATCTGTCATCTGTCTTTATCTTTATGTTGATCGTTACAGGCCTCTTGAATCTTCTATTCCCCTATTTATTTGTTATTTGATTTGTTGTTTTTGTTTGTGCGTAATGCAGATTGACTATTGTTTACTATTTTTTTTTTGATAGGAATTCTCTTGTTGAGACCCTATGAATCGATTGAAACCTCAGATTCATACTAGAACCACGATGATTCAATAAAACCCAAAAACTAAGACCAAGGGTTCTATGAGTAAGAACTATTTGATCATCACTTATTCATAGATGTAATGACTAAAAATCCAGAGAAAGATTTGTCCTTCGGTCAAAATAAGCATGATTCTAAAGGAAGAAAAATCGTTCAATTTATCACTCTTTGTTTGAAAATTTTTTGAAGTCCAGTCACGAGGTCTGAATAGTAGGTATGAATCATAGTTCAAATATTTCTTGATCTATTCCATATATTCCGTGCTCCAGATACTAGGATGAATATCCGACGAGGCAGAACCATCTCTGTCGAGATGACAGACCCATTCTCTGTACTATCAATAGGATCAATTATAACAAGTCGCACACTCATATTCCGGAAATACCGAAACAACGGAATTCCACGGTCAAACTACCAGAATGGACTATAAATCTGAGTCCTAAGTGATTCATTTTTGATTGAAAAGCTAGGGCTTCTGGTTCTTATGGACCTAATTCATTGAAATTCCATCCAGTAAAACGGAAGAATTATAAATCTCTAAAATAATAGATAGGAATATCGCAAATAGAGCCATTGCGACACCCATAAATGGGGTGGTTCCCCATCCAGGAGCCACTTTACCATATTCTGAATTCAATGGTTTCAATAAATCCCCTGTAATAGTTCGTCTTGGCCCAGATCTAGCACTACCCTCAACGGTTTGTGTAGCCATAAATACTATTGCATTGGTTGAGATCTGTTGACTTTGTATACTATTCCGTTGTAAATAAACGATCTTATCGTAGCATAGATCCATCGTGGTCTTGAAATTCTCTAATAATGGAAACAGCAACCTTAGTCGCCATCTCCATATCTGGTTCACTTGTAAGCTTTACAGGGTACGCCTTATATACCGCTTTTGGGCAACCCTCTCAACAACTAAGAGATCCATTCGAGGAACACGGAGACTAATTGAAGTAATGAGTCCCCCATATGGGGGACTCATTACTTCAATTAAGATAATGAAAAATCATTTCATCTTTTTAGTCGGGACCTTAGGCGGTTCTCGAAAAAATATAGCGAAAAAGATTATCCCTAAAGTCGAGACTAAGAGGAATGTATAAACCAATGCTTCCATAGATTCGATCGTTGTTTACAATTATAGCTTCCACACCTGTTCATTTAGGATTATTTCCCAGATAAAGAAAGGACAAGAGCAAAGAAAGGCGATGATTCAAATCAATATTTCTACGGTACCTTATGTCAAATCAAAAAAATCAAATATAGAGGCGAAAGATACCGGAGCAATGTTGTATCAGACTACCTGTCTCCTTGTAGTTGGATCTCCAAGTTTTTGGAATGCTCCAAATTCCACTTGAGCATCCAAATCTGGGTCAATCCCAGCAAAAACATCTCTGAACAAGGTTCGAGCGCCATGCCAAATGTGTCCGAAAAAGAAGAGCAAAGCAAACGTAGCATGTCCAAAAGTGAACCAACCCCTTGGACTGCTCCGAAAAACACCATCGGATTTCAAAGTAGCACGATCTAATTCAAAAATTTCACCCAATTGGGCACGTCTAGCATATTTTTTCACAGTAGCAGGATCGCTATAGCTGACTCCATTGAGTTCGCCACCATAGAACTCAACAGTTACACCCACTTGTTCGACACTATACTTCGATTCTGCCCTTCTAAAAGGAACATCGGCTCTCACAATTCCGTCTCCGTCCACCAAAACTACTGGAAATGTTTCAAAAAAAGTAGGCATACGGCGTACAAAAAGTTCATGTCCTTCTTTATCTCTAAAGATAGGGTGTCCTAACCATCCAACAGCTATCCCATCCCCGTTGTCCATTGAGCCTGCCCGGAATAATCCACCTTTCGCCGGATTATTACCGATGTAATCATAAAAAGCTAATTTTTCGGGAATTTTAGACCAAGCTTCCGATAAACTCAGATTTTCGGCTAGACTGGCGCCAACTCTTCGATATATTTCTTGCTGGAAGTATCCCTGATCCCACTGATAACGAGTGGGACCAAATAATTCGATCGGGGTAGTTGCTGAACCATACCACATAGTTCCAGCAACAACGAAAGCTGCAAAAAAGACAGCAGCGATACTACTGGAAAGGACAGTTTCAATATTGCCCATACGTAATCCTTTGTATAGACGTTGGGGTGGGCGGACACTAAGATGGAATAGACCTGCTAATATACCCAATGTACCTGCTGCAATATGATGAGAGGCTATTCCTCCCGGAACAAAGGGATCAAAACCTTCCGCACCCCACGCTGGATTTACAGATTGTACTTTTCCGGTTAGGCCATAAGGATCGGATACCCATATTCCAGGACCATACAAGCCTGTTACATGAAATGCGCCAAACCCAAAGCAAGCCACCCCTGAGAGAAATAAATGAATTCCAAAAATCTTGGGCAAATCCAAAGAGGGTTTTCCCGTACGTTCATCACAGAATATTTCTAGGTCCCAATACACCCAATGCCAGATAGCTGCTAAGAAGCACAAGCCAGAAAACACAATATGTGCCCCGGCCACACCTTCGTAACTCCAAATACCCGGATTCGTTATAGTTCCTCCTGTAATACTCCAACCGCCCCATGAATTGTTTATTCCTAAACGAGTCATGAAGGGTATAACGAACATACCCTGTCTCCACATTGGATCAAGAACGGGGTCAGAAGGATCAAAAACTGCTAATTCGTATAGAGCCATCGAACCGGCCCAACCGGAAACTAGAGCTGTATGCATTATATGGACAGAAAGCAGCCGACCGGGATCATTCAATACGACGGTATGAACACGATACCAAGGCAAACCCATGGAAATACCCCTTTCTCAAAGAAAAAATAGATACTATGTAACTTTATCACATTGGAAATAACTATAACTATGCTATGGACCTCACCTTTTCATTGGATTATCTCGAAACAAGGGTTAATATTTATTCTGTTCCGTTAGTAATAATTGAACAATTCTGTTCGTAGGAACAAAGAGAAGCAGATCTATTCTATACCCAATAAGTACCAATACGCAATGGGGGGATTAATCCTATTTTTTGTGAGCGAATGTATAGATACTTGTTTCTCATTCGAACGATCCGTTTGTAAGAATTTTCCTTTATTCCGTCTTCCTCTATGAATCTTCCAATCTATCGATAAAATACGATAAACGACAATATTATGAAGACAATAAACCATTGTTTGTTACGTTTCCACATCAAAGTGAAATAGAATACTTCATTTTTCTTTCATTTAATGCCCATTGGTGTTCCAAAAGTACCTTTTCGGAGTCCTGGAGAGGAAGATGCAGTTTGGGTTGACGTATAGTGTGACTTGTCAGACATATTGGGTCATATGGGATTTCCCCGTTCTCTCCCCCGATCGAGATATCCTCTGTTTCGCCCAAGAAAGATTGATTGAACCATCAATAATTCGAAGCGTGAAGTGCAATTAGATCAATTTATTTGGTTGGAGGATCAATATTCTCAATTAAAAGAATTTATGGTTGGCTTGGACCAATAAAATGAAGTATACAGGCTCCGTTCAGAAAATACCAAGGTAATCCATGTATGATTACCACCCTATCAGAAATGATTCCTTTATACCATATGAGTGATCCCAAATTGCCAATTAATGGAATAATATGATGAATACATCGAATATTTTGTGGAAGGCATGAAAATGAAACAAATTGAAAAAAAAAAAAAGAAGTCATAGCAAAAAGAAGTGGTACTGGGATCATTTGTCCTATATGTGCAAATCGAATTCGGGCAGATCTTTACCCGGAGTAGAGCATAAACCTAAAAGAGTGGAAGAGGCCCATTCGGGAACAAGAAAATTACATCGTGATTTAGATCTCGATGAAACAATACATCAATCAATGAGGGGTTAGCTCGATAAGTTCAGTGAATTCTTTTTTGATTTTATAGGGAAGCAAGTCAAAACTCATGTTTCTTAAAAAATGGAAGAAAAAGCCCGCTACGAAAAAAGAAATAGGGCTGGAATCGACAATTTCTTTTTTTTTTCTCAATTTTGATTTTTTGAACCGTATGCACCCAAAGGTGCGTGTACGGTTCCTAAGGAATAGAATTTTGTCCTAATCAACCGACTTCATCGAGAAAGATTACTTTTTTTAGGCCAAGAGGTTGATAGCGAGATCTCGAATCAACTTGTTGGTCTCATGGTATATCTCAGTATAGAGGATGATACCAGGGATCTGTATTTGTTTATAAATTCTCCCGGCGGATGGGTAATCCCAGGAATAGCTATTTATGATACTATGCAATTTGTGCCACCAGATGTGCATACAATATGCATGGGATTAGCCGCTTCAATGGGATCTTTCATCCTGGTTGGAGGAGAAATTACCAAACGTCTAGCATTCCCTCACGCTTGGCGCCAATGAGTTTTTTGATTTGAGAGAAAAAAAGACTATGCCTTCGTCATATGGAATATGAATAAAATAATAATAATATTAAGTAATAATAGCATGGCATTTCAAGTTCGATATGAGCAAACTATTATTATTTTTTCATAATATGAGATTATGTATCGAGATAGTAGTATGAAAGAAAGGTTATTTCCGACTTGATCTTATGTATCGGGGTCCATTTCAGCGTCACAAACCTTTTTGCTTCCACATCAGAAGTCTCTTTCCAATATTTATGTTATGAAAGAGTGTGAAAATCAAAAAAAAAGATCATTTTTTACTTATTTTTATTTGATCGGATCAGAAAGAAACTTTGGGATTGCTGAATCACAGACGAGATAAATATATAAAGCAACGGAACCATCATAGTATTTTTTGATTACTCCGAAAGGAAGGATGGTAAATGGATCATTCAACGATCTGGGTCTGATAGATTCGACTTGTCTCTTTCTTCGATGAAAAAAGAGAAAAAAAATTCCATTACAGAGCCGTATGCACAAAAGATGCCTGTACGGTTGTTCAATTCTATCTTTTTCTCCCTGCTTGTTATTCTTTATCCCTTCCCTTCGCCCAATCATGCGAGATAGAGGAATCGTTCATTATGTTATATCATCAGGGTTATGATCCATCAACCTGCTAGTTCTTTTTATGAGGCACCCACAGGAGAATTTATCCTGGAAGCGGAAGAACTACTGAAACTCCGCGAAACCCTCACAAGGGTTTATGTACAAAGAACGGGCAATCCTTTATGGGTTGTATCCGAAGACATGGAAAGGGATGTTTTTATGTCAGCAACAGAAGCCCAAGATTATGGCATTGTTGATCTTGTAGCGATCGAAAATACCGGGGATTTCGCATAAATCTTTGATTCCATTTCGAATCATAATTTGAATGAACCCTTATTTGATCTTTTATCTTCTTACCTGGGTAAAATATGAAATGGAAGTAATTCATAATCATCCGGTTAGGATCGATCTAAACCAGCCCATTTTGTATATGATTCAGCATGCCAACTATTAAACAACTTATTAGAAACACAAGACAGCCAATCAGAAATGTCACGAAATCCCCCGCTCTTCGAGGATGTCCTCAGCGTCGAGGAACATGTACTAGGGTGTATGTGCGACTCGTTCAGATCATGAGCTAGAACAAATGAGACGATTTTTACAGTATCAATGACTCGTACCAATGAATAGAATGGAAGAACTCCATTCACTATCGAAAAATAAAGATCTCTCGTATACCTCTATTTGTATGGAATTTATGGTTTCCATTGGTGCAAATCCAATCACCTCGATTTGAGATGAAAAGCAATTCCCATTGGTAGCAAATGGTTATCCATTAAGCGGGGGAATGATATTTAAGAAGCAGAAAGATTATGCTCCTACTCTTGCAAGAACGGACTAACAGGGTCAGCTACCTATTCAACCTTCATAATTAAATGCCGTCACTGTATGGATAGATCCCATTGAAAAAAGACCTATTACTCGATAATTCATCGGTAGAGCCAAAGAGCGTGAACTGTACAAGTTACCAATAACATTGATTAAATGAGGAAAGGGGCTCCGGTGTATAGAGAGGACCTCGCCGTTTAAGAAGTAACCATAGAAACGATGGAAGCCACTATTTGTCCATTTACGATTTATTTTATACCTAATATCGGTACAATTTCTTTTTTTTTTTGAGGTGAAATGCCTGGAAGAAATAAAAAAATCGTGGTTGGGAAGGTTATAGTAGCAAAAGCCATTGGAATTTGTATTTTAATTTTATACATCGGAAGAATCCGTTTTGTTATTAATAAACCAGGAAAGGGGAAAAGAATGACTGAAAGAAAAGAAATCAATTAGTTATTCATCAAAGTTTCTTTTGATTCAATGACCAGAGTTAGACGAAGATATATAGCTCGGAGACGTAGAACAAAAATTCGTTTATTTGCAGCAACCTTTCGAGGGGCTCATTCAAGACTTACTCGAACTACTACTCAACAGAAAATGAGAGCTTTGGTTTCCACTCATCGGGATAGAGGCAGGCGAAAGAGAAGTTTTCGTCGTTTGTGGATCACTCGGATAAATGCAGTAACTCGTGAGAATAGGGGATCCCATAGTTATAGTCGATTAATACTTGATCTGTACAAGAGGCAGTTGCTTCTTAATCGTAAAATACCTGCACAAATAGCCATATCAAATAGGAATTGTCTTGACACGATTTCCAATGCGATCATCAAATAAGGAGATTGGAAGGAATTCACTGGAATACTTTAAACGGAGTTCCCCGGAGAATGAACTCCGGGAGGGTATAGTAGAAATTCGTATGATAAGATAAGTAGTAGGAATGAACGAACACGTTTCAATAAAAAAAAAAAAAAAGATTTATTCTTCCCCCATTCTTTTTTTTATTATTACATTACGGCGCGACAATCTCTCGGCTTTTTCGAACAAAACTTCAATCTGAGTTCGAATTAGAGTTTTGATTCGATTGAGAGGAATAGGCTTATTTATTTCTGGTTCTAGGACCAGTAGTTCTAGGGATCGACCCGGTTCTCTCAAACTGTTTCTCATTATTAAGAAAAGGTAACGAAGATAAAATACGAGCTTGTTTTATAGCAATAGTAATTAATCGTTGTTGTTTCAAGGTTAATCTATTCACTCGTCTAGATAATATTTTTCCTTGTTCACTAATAAATTGATTAATTAAACTCATGTTTCTATAATCAATTCGATCCCCCGATCCAATTGGGGGCAAACGCCTATGAAAAGATCGCTTGGATTTATGAAAGGGCCGCTTGGATTTATCCATGGTTTATTTCTTATTTCTAAAATCCTATTTCTTCATTCATCTCGGATCCGACCAAAATAGGACTGGATTTGTATATATTATATATATATATGTAATTTCTTCCTCTTCCTTGGAAGAGTGGCACACGCGTTCCGTTCGATTTATTTCTTTATCTCCCCATGAATCGTATGTTTGTAACAATAAGGGCAGAATTTTTTCAAGTCCAATTGACTAGGTGTATTGTGTCGATTCTTTTGAGTAATATATCTGGAAATGCCCCGCGATTCTTTATTCAAACCATTTCGGACACAACTGGTACATTCCAAAATAACTACTACTCTGACATCTTTACCCTTAGCCATGAACCTCCTTTGGATTTTGAATTCACTCAATTCTTCTATTTTCGATTCGAACCGAAGCGAAGAAGAAAGGAATGAAAAATAAATAGACGAGAGGTTGCTAACTCGAAATCCAATTCAATTGTGAAAGATTTCGTTGCAATCAATAGAGTAATCAAATTATTAAGTAATACAAATATTTCTAACTATCAATTATTCCCAATCCTAGTATTTCATTTAGCATCTTGTATGATCTTGAACAGCCTGCCCTCGACCCACATTTCCATTTCTGTTCTCCCTATATTAACCCGAACCCGAGTTTCGATGAGATTCAATCCACTTTTATTCTTTACTCTTTCTTTCCTATCCTAAAGAACTGAAAAAGGGGGGGGTTAGTCACAGAGAATTTATTGTATCTCTAATCTTCTTGATCCCTTCCCATGTCAATAACTAGAATGAAAAAAAGGGGAATGTCAACGCATCTGGGAATAAACGATTGATCTCTATCAATAGACCCGCCAAAGACCCGAACCATAGAGTAGTTAGCACAGGTGCCGTGGAGAGATATGTTTTTATATCTCGCATTGAAAATCCTCCTTCTTTTTCTTTAACTTTATTGACTTTATTGTATATTGTAATACATATATGATCAGATGCATATGTAGTTAAAGATCATTTGTACGGGGAATCTCTAACCAAAATGGATATATACAACGATCCGGTAGATGAAATCTACCTGTCCCTAAAACAGAAAAAGATGAACCCTCCTTCCTGAGCACTACTGATAAATATTCATTCCTTTATACGTTTATACGTTAGGTATGTATATAATTCTTTATGAGAATGAAACCAAAAAACCAAAAAGAAGAAATGGCAAAAGAAATTCTATTTAGATAGAGGAAATTATGATGTGGAAAACAAAACATGGATTCCCTACAATGGCACTGTACAACAAATGAAAGGGATGTAGCGCAGCTTGGTAGCGCGTTTGTTTTGGGTACAAAATGTCACGGGTTCAAATCCTGTCATCCCTACTTATCACTTCTCCTATGGACAGTAACGAGGGGTCAATTGAGATCGATTAAAATTGGACACAATCTACCATTTTATGATACTATACATACAAGATGTATTGGGGGTACAAAAAGAATCCTTTTCTTGACATCCGTATCTCCCATCATAATAAAGCGCTCTTAGTTCAGTTCGGTAGAACGTGGGTCTCCAAAACCCGATGTCGTAGGTTCAAATCCTACAGAGCGTGATTCTGTTCTTTTACTTTTAATGTTGAATCACAATAAAATAACTTCACTAACTTGAACTGCAACCTGAATTTGACCTCCTGGAGATTAAGGAGGAGGTCAATTAAAAAAAAGAGATGTTACTCAATTAAAGGTCCAACTGATCGCCGCGTCTGTATT